TGTAGCTAATCATTTATCGGGAAAAATGGAAAAACTCAACATGAGGGAGGAGAAAGAAATTATAGTAACTTGGTCTAGGGCATCTACCATTATACCCACAATGATTGGCCATACAATCGCTATTCATAATGGAAAGGAACATTTACCTATTTATATAACAGATCATATGGTAGGTCATAAATTGGGAGAATTCGCGCCTACTCTAACTTTCGCAAGACATGCAAGGAACGATAATCAATCTCGTCGTTAATTGAATTTATATAATCTAAAATTCAAAATAGAAAATAAAGTAAGTAGATAAAGAAGGCACTTTTTATTCATTGGTGGGGGATAACCTTATGATAAGGAGAAAGAACTCGCGTTCGAGTACAGAAGTAAAAGTTTTAGCTCAACATATATGTATGTCTGTTTTCAAAGCACGAAGAGTAATTGATCAGATTCGCGGGCGTTCCTATGCGGACACACTTATGATACTGGAACTCATGCCTTATTGGGCATCTTATCCCATTTTGAAATTGGTTTATTCTGCAGCATCAAACGCTACTCATAACCTGGGCTTGAAGGAAGTGAATTTATTTATTAGTCAAGCTGAAGTCAATGGGGGTGCTATTGTGAAAAAGTTAAGACCTAGAGCTCGAGGACGGAGTTATCCGATAAAAAGATCCACTTGTCATATCAAAATTGTATTGAAGGATAGAAGAAAATCATTTATAAATTTATAATTATAAGTGCTTATATTACCTATAAATGGTATAAAAATATAAAAAAAAAATATGGGACAAAAAATAAATCCACTTGGTTTCAGACTCGGTACAAACCAAAATCATCATTCCTTTTGGTTCGAACAACCAAAATATTTTTATGAGGGACTAAAGGAAGATGAAAAAATAAGGAATTGTATCAAGAAATATGTACAAAAAAATAAGAAAACATCTTTGGGTTTCGAAGGAATTGCACGTATAGGAATTAAAAAAAGAATCGATTTGACCCAAGTAATAATATATATTGGATTCCAAAATTTATTAATAGAGGGCCAAACGCGAGGAATGGAAGAATTACAGATGAATGTACAAAAGGAATTTCATTCTGTGAACCGAAGATTCAACATTGCTATTACAAAAGTTGAAAAACCTTATGGCCAACCTAATATTCTTGCGGAATATATAGCTTTACAATTAAAAAGTAGAGTTTCGTTTCGAAAGGCAATGAAAAAAGCTATTGAATTAACTGAACAAGCAGATACAAAAGGAATTCAAGTGCAAATCGCAGGGCGTATCGACGGAAAAGAAATTGCGCGTGTCGAATGGATCAGAGAAGGTAGGGTTCCCCTACAAACAATTCGCGCTAAAATTGATTATTGTTCCTATCCAATTCGAACTATCTATGGAGTATTAGGCATAAAAATTTGGATATTTGTAGACGAAGACTAATGGACCTTTATTTATCTTTCCATTTGGTTCAGTGATAGAAGACAAAATTACAAACTGTTTCATTCTTTTTCCATTAAATCAAAGAAAGATTAACAATTCTATAAGGTTGAATAAAAATTAGATTGATCATTTATATTTATATTTAGTATAATTAATTGCTATGCTTAGTGTGTGATTCGTTAGTTTTTTTATTTAGAGTTGCTAGTTGGGATTCAAAAAACAAAAAGAATTGACCGACCCCTACTATGTATTATGAACTTAGTAACTATATAAACTAATAACCAACTTATTGCTTCGTATTGTCGAGATTCCAAGAAACAGTCACTATATGACTGGATCGATCATATAGTTGTAGCAACTGAAAATTTTTCCATTTCCATTTATATTTATATAGAAAAATCTGATTCTCGGTTGTGAAACAAAAATGGAGGGATGTGGATAAATAGAAGATGATAGAAAGAGAGAACAAAAATATCAATGATATATGATTCCAATATGTATGGTCTATGAATCATCTCATAAAAGGCAGTGTGATAAAGCATCAATACTGATATAAATCAAATAATAAAGAGCCCGGGGTTAATAGAAACTGAGGAGATTGATCCGCACGGGAACAAATTTTTTTGGGGGCTCCATTGCAGAATTCAGGCCTAACCATTAATGGCGAAGCTATGGGAACGACAGAACCCGTGATTGTATAGGATTCTATTGAAAACGAATCCTAATGATTCATTGGGTGGGATGGCGGAACGAACCAAGAACAAATTGATTTATTCTAAATGGCCGCGGTGGATTAACCCGACGAATAAATAAAGAAAGAGTCAATATTCGCCCGCGAACCTTTATTTATTGGTATATTGGTATTGGATTAAATTAATATATGAAATTAAAAATTAATATATTTTGGTGTGATTGATAGGAGTAAAAATAATAATTATCTATAAATATACATAAAAAAAAAGATATACGTTCGACTGTATATCTTGTATATACAGCTTACTATATAACAATAACAAATGAAATATCAAAAAATCCCATTACTCTATTACTAAGTGTATTATTTATTAGATACATGTGTATCTGGAATAGCATTGAATCATTTCATTCGCGAGGAGCTGGATGAGAAGAAACTCTCATGTCCGGTTCTGCAGTAGAGATGGAATTAAGAAACAACCATCAACTATAACCCCAAAAGAACCAGATTTCGTAAACAACATAGAGGAAGAATGAAGGGAGTATCTTGTCGAGGCAAACATATTTGCTTCGGCCGATATGCTCTTCAGGCACTTGAACCCGCTTGGATCACGGCTAGACAAATAGAAGCAGGACGGAGAGCAATGACACGATATGTGCGTCGTGGTGGAAAAATATGGGTACGCATATTTCCCGACAAACCTGTTACAGTCAGACCTACGGAAACACGTATGGGTTCGGGGAAGGGATCCCCTGAATATTGGGTATCTGTTGTTAAACCGGGTCGAATACTTTATGAAATGGGCGGAATCTCGGAAACCGTAGCCAGAGCAGCTATTGAAATAGCTGCGTGCAAGATGCCTATACAAACTCAATTCATTATTGCAGGATAGGGGTATAGAAGTAGACAAAAAGGTATTGAGGATGAAAAACGCAAGTTTATTTATTTCTGGACAGATAATATTTCTTTTTTTTTTTTTTCCTTCATTCTTTGTATTTGTATTGAAATAACAGATTAAAATAAAAATGATATGATTCAACCTCAGACCCTTTTGAATGTAGCGGATAACAGCGGAGCTCGAAAATTGATGTGTATTCGAATCATAGGAGCTGGTAATCACCGATATGCTCATATTGGTGACGTTATTGTTGCTGTAATCAAAGAAGCAGTACCCAATATGCCTCTAGAAAGATCAGAAGTAATTAGGGCTGTAATTGTACGTACATGTAAAGAACTCAAACGTGACGACGGTATGATAATACGATATGATGACAATGCCGCAGTTGTTATTGATCAAAAAGGAAATCCAAAAGGAACTCGAGTTTTTGGTGCGATCGCTCAGGAATTGAGACAGTTTAATTTTACTAAAATAGTTTCATTAGCTCCCGAAGTATTATAAATACTAGTGGATTAGACTAGGATCTAGTAGGGTATCTGAAATAGATCAATTAATAGATTGTGTCTCACGCATATACTTTATAAACTTTATAAAAATGTGAATAATATATAAATGAAAATAAAAGAAAGAAAAAACATGTTGATTATATCAAAATTAGGAGGTAACAATAATTATAGTTCTTCATGGGTAAGGATACTATTGCCAATATAATAACTTCGATAAGAAATGCTGACATGGATAAAAAAGGAACGGTTCGAATAGCATCTACTAATATCGCCGAAAACATTGTGAAAATACTTCTACAAGAGGGTTTTATTGAAAACGTTCGGAAACATCAAGAAGGTCACAAATATTTCTTGGTTTCAACCCTGCGACATAGAAGGACTAGAAAAGGGACATATAGAACTATTTTCAAGCGTATCAGCCGACCCGGTCTACGAATCTATTCCAACTATCAACGAATTCCTAAGATTTTAGGCGGAATGGGGATTGTAATTCTTTCTACTTCTCGGGGTATAATGACAGATCGAGAAGCTCGACTAGAAAGAATTGGGGGAGAACTTTTGTGTTATATATGTTGATCCTCCCCCTCGGGTATCCTAATTTTATCTCTAACTTCCTTTCCATTTATTTGTGAAATAGAGAGGAAAAGTTAGTTATATAACCCTTCCTCTATTAGTTTATTAGTTGATACTTCAGGGGGGTTACCTGGAATGAAAGAACAAAAATTGATTCATGAAGGTTTAATTACTGAATCAACTCCAAACGGCATGTTCCAAGTCTGTTTAGATAATGAAGATCCAATTCTGGAGTATGTTTCAGGGAAGATCCGGCGACGGATACTACCAGGAGATAGAGTGAAAATCGAAGTAAGTCCTTATGATTCAACCAGAGGACGTATATATAATTTATAGACTTCGCAAGAAAGATTTGAACGATTAGGTGATGCTTTAAATATTCCTTTCGTGGGGATACAATTCGACGTTACAAAACCAATAAATTTATTATTATTATTTTTTTTTTCAAGGAGTAGATTCAGAATTAAGGTAAGGAATTCTAAATATGAAAATAAGGGCTTCTGTTCGTAAAATTTGTGAAAAATGTAGACTGATCCGCAGGCGTGGACGGATTATAGTTATTTGTTCCAATCCGAGACATAAACAAAGACAAGGGTAATCTTTCTAAAAAAGAACTTTATAAACTAAAGGAAGGATTTTTGTAAAAAAAAAAAGAAAGGATCCGTTTTAGCATGAGATAGATATCTCCGTATATTTCTGTATATTTCTGACTCATATTTATGAGATAATAAAATATGACAAAACCCATACCAAGAATTGGTTCACGTAAAAATGGACGTAGAATACCAAAAGGAGTTATTCATGTTCAAGCGAGTTTCAACAATACCATTGTAACTGTTACAGATGTACGAGGTCGGGTGGTTTCTTGGGCCTCCGCGGGTTCTTGTCCTTCTAAATTA